ACTTTTTTGCGAGGTATAACTAGCAATTCCTATTTCTCCCTTATGGAATGGGCCATGGATCAATTCCCCTTTCATTTGGAAGTATTCAATACACCCATAATTCTGAGCTTCATGTTACTCCTCCCAAGACACATGTCAGAGTCGGGGGCACCCCAATCAGATTGAATGGGATGACAGTTTCTCATTACGAATCTGTAAAATTTTAATTTCGATCAAATCACACATCACAGTATACTAGGCCTTCTAATTCCTTAAGAGGTTTATCTAAAAGATTCGCGATATAACTAGGAAGACGTTTCAAATACCACACATGGGTCACTGGACATGCGAGTTTGATGTATCCCATTTGATATCTTCGTATCCGAGAATCAACAAATTCCACCCCGCACTGTTCACAAAATTTCGGGTCTTCTTTTTCAGCTCTGATTACTCGAGAATTTCCACAAGTGCAAATTCCACTTTTTATAGGACCAGAGATTCTTTCACAAAACAATCCATCTCTTTCCGGTTTATTTGTTTTGTAATGAAAAGTATAGGGTTTTGTCACCTCTCCAACTATCTCTCCGTTAGGTAGAATTTTATTGGCCCAAGCCTTTATTTGTTGGGGCGAAACTGGTCCAATTCGAAGTTGTTGATGTTTATACCAATCGATCATAGAATAGTAATTCTTAATTTACTCAGATCAAGCTTCCTTCCTATTAATCTGGAAATTCTTCTCAGATACAAGGAAATGATTCAGTTCCAGAGCCAAAGATCGTAGTTCTCGAACAAGCAATCGAAATGATTCTGGAGTATCCTCCGGGTTAGGTACTGTTCCTCCAATGATCATAGCACCAAGTACTTCTTGACGAGCTCTAATATGATCAGATTTATAAGTAAGCATCTCTTGTAAAATATGAGCAACACCAAATCCCTCTAGAGCCCAAACTTCCATTTCTCCTACTCGTTGTCCCCCTTGCTTGGCCCTTCCTCTAAGGGGTTGTTGTGTAACAAGTGCGTAATGTCCACTGGAACGCCCATGGATTTTGTCATCAACTTGATGAATTAATTTCAAGATATAAGACTTTCCTATTAGAACAGGTTGTTCAAAAGGATCTCCTGTTCTTCCATCAAATATTCGACTTTTTCCCGGATACTCGGGTTCAAATACCCATGGATTTTTTGTTTGCTTACTGGCTTCATATAATTCAGAAAACACTAGTTTTCTTGAAGCCTCTTGCTCATATCTTTCATCAAAAGGTGCTATTCTATAATGTCTCTTTAGCAGATCCCCGGCTAACCCGAGCGAACATTCAAATATCTGTCCCACATTCATTCGTGAGGGTACTCCTAATGGGTTGAAGACCATATCAACAGTTGTTCCATCTTGCAAATAGGGCATATCTTGTCTAGGCAAAATTTTGGAAATGATACCTTTATTCCCATGTCTTCCAGCTAGTTTATCACCTACTTTGATTTCACGTTTCTGTGAAATATATACACGAATTATTTCTGAATTATAACTGGAACCCCCCTTTTTCGGGATCCATCTTACATCAATAACTCGACCCCTTCCGCCTATAGGTAGTTTTAAAGAAGTTTCTTTTGCCGTGGATACCTGAATGCCAAGTATGGCTCGTAATAATCTATCCTCGGGGGCATAGGACGATTCATTCGATGTTTGAGGTGTTAATTTACCTACTAAAATATCACCTGCTTCTATCCAAGATCCTAGCATCACAACCCCATTTCTGTCTAAATTGCGAAGTAAATGAGCCTCTAAATGCGGTATTTCTTTAGTAATTCTTTCAGGACCTTGACTTGTCACATGAGTCTGAATTTCATATTTTCGAATGTGAAAAGAAGTATAAATATCTTCATATACCAGATGTGCACTAATTAGTACTGCATCTTCAAAGTTGTAACCTTCCCATGGCATATGAGCTACTAATACGTTTTTTCCTAAAGCGAGTTCCCCCCCAACTGTAGCCGCACCGTCCGCTAAAATTTGTCCTTTTTTTATGCATTTACCTCGTTGAACTTTAGGTTTTTGATGCATACAAGTGTTTTTGTTGGAACATTGATACATAACTAATGGAATGTTTATAGTGTCACCATTACTTGAGAAAATGATCTTGTGAGTATCTGTATAAATGATCTTTCCCTCGTGTTCGGCTATAACTAAAAGCCCTGAATCTAGAGCCGTTTGGCGTTCCATCCCAGTTCCAACAATGCACTTCTCGGACCGAGAAAGCGGAACTGCTTGGCGCTGCATATTAGAACTCATTAAAGCCCGATTTGCATCATTATGCTCAATAAAAGGAATAAGGGAAGCTCCAATAGAAAAATATTGAAAGGGAAAAATACTTCTAAGATGAATCTCTTCCCATGCAATAGTCAAGAATTCTTGACGATATCGAGCTGGAACAACCTGTTCTTCCTGAACACCCCTATTCAAGGCCAAAGAATTTCCTGCTGCTACCATATAATATTCATCTCTACTTGGTGATAAATAAATCATCTGCGTCTCTTTTGATTTCTCAGATATTTCATAAAACGGACTATCTATGGATCCCCAATGACCAATTCTCGCATGAATAGCTAAGGATCCAATAAGACCAACATTGATTCCTTCTGACGTGTCAATTGGGCAAATACGACCATAGTGGCTGGGGTGGATATCTCGTATCCGAAAACTAGCAGTGCGCCCTGTCAATCCTCCAGGACCCAAATAACTCAATTTTCGCCCATGAACGGTTTGTGTCAATGGATTAGTTCGATCCAAAACTTGAGATAAGGGGTGTAGGCCAAAAAAGGATTCATAAGTGGTTGTTAATGAGGTTGAAGTTACCAAATTTTGAGGAGTCGGTATAAATTTATGCCTGATTGCTCCGCATATAGTCCCTCGAACCGCATTCTCTAAACGAACAAGAGCCAATCCGAATTGATCCTGTAACAAATCTGCTACAGAACGAATACGTTTATTTTTTAAGTGATTCATATCGTCAATTACGCCCATTCCAAATTTCATTCCAATCAAATGATCCGTAGCAGCCAATACATCTCGTGGTAACAAAAATGTATTGTTCTGAGGTATATCAAGATTTAGTCTCCGGTTCATATTTCGTCGACCAATCTTCCCTAATTCACATCTTTGTTGAAAAAATTTCTTTTGTAATTCCTTACATAAGGACTCAGAAAATACTGGATCTCCGCCTACACAAGCAAATTTTTGATAAAACTCCAAAATGGCATTTTCTTTTGACCCAATCCTTTTTTTCTCCTTATCATTTGGGAAAGACAAGAAAATTTCAGGGTAACAAACATTATCTAGAATTTCTCTTAGATTCGAACCCATAGCTGATGATAGAACTAGAATAGATATTTTTTGTTTCCTACTCACACGGGCCCATATCCTTGCTTTTCTATCAATTTCGAATTCTGATCTTCCTCCCCAATCTGATATTATAGTACTGGTATAGACGGAAATTCCTTTATGGTCTAATTCTGAACGGTAGTAAATACCCGGACTTTGCAATATTTGGTTGATTACAATTCTGTATATTCCATTTACTATAGAGGTTCCCAGAGAATTCATTAGAGGGATGTTTCCAATAAAAACGGTTTGTTCTTGCATATCTTTAACGGTTTTCCAAATTAATCCCGCAGGGACATATAATTCAGAAGAATATGTGAGTGATTCATACATAGCATCTCTTTCTTTTATCAAGGGTTCTACCAATTGATATCTTTCCACAAACAATTTAAATTCAATTTCTTGATCTGTATCTTCCATTTTTGGAAACTTATGAAATTCTTCCCTCAAGCCCTGATTAATGAACCTACAAAATCCCTCAAATTGTATCTGACTAAATCCAGGTATTGTGGACATTCTCTCATTCCCATTACGGAGCATCTTAAATTTCCTCTTGATCGAAAAAATCCCATATTGTATTGGATCACTCCTCGTCGAACTAACCATCCGAATTGATCTAGCAATGATAGAATGTATATTATGTTTACTGAATCACATGAAATTTTGGTCGATTCCATATCTGTATTTCATACGCATGAATGGAGACGAGATAGAGGAATGAAGAGCATTTTCGGTGCAAGTTCGAATTTGCGACAGGTACAAATGGAAATGAATTGAAAAAACATTACTGAAAGAAAAAAATTCTGCCACTTCCATTACGCTTATGGAGTCTTGTATAGAATTGATCCAAGTTCTGCCTATTATTATGATATTACGATCGGATTGGGTACCAAAAAAGAAACGGATTCAGCATGAAATCTGCTTTTCTATTCAATATATATTCAATAAAAAAAGGAAGAACGATAATTCTCTACAGGGATATGTGCATAAGAGAGAGACCCAACTTGGTATCTATCTGTTCTGTCTAACAATTTCTGTTCTGGTGTTTACATATACACATATATGTTGTTATAATTCAAAATTATAATTGAAAAGGATTTCTTTTTAAAAAGAATTGATATTGATTAGTCGTAAATCAATTTATTTTATGCCATTTTCCTTTATGCCATTAAGGAAACACAATTTGAGATATAAATTTTATAACCGTTCACTAATTCAAAGAAAAAGGATTTCCCAGCGAAAAATTAAGGTCAGGAACCATTCCCTTTTTTCTTTGAATTTAAAAAAGGGGGGAGTTTTAAAGCGGTGTTTGTTTTGAGATACAATCAATCTAAGAGAATAATCGAAACCAGATCCAATAAAAAAAGGGATTCATTCTTGAAGGGGATAAGTACAATGGAATGGGATTAAGGATAAAAAAGAATTCATAATAAAATATAGATCATTTTTTTTTTTCTATTTTTTTTATCGGATTTGGCGGCATGGCCAAGTGGTAAGGCGGGGGACTGCAAATCCTTTATCCCCAGTTCAAATCCGGGTGTCGCCTGCTAAACAAGTTGGTATTTTTTATCCTGCTGATCTAATCGACGAATTCTTGTTCTTCAGAGGAAGAGGCGGAGGGCTAGACTAGGCCTGTCGATATTTT